TTTTTTGAAAAAAAGGATTGGCTGAACTTGAAAATTTACTCATTGAATGAGTAAACGATTGAATCGGATTCGGTTGGGCGGTACCAACTAAATCGAGTGCTATCTCCCATTTATCTCTTATTGAATTAACTGATCAACTTGCTATCGGACATTTATTTTCGATTTGGTATTATTCCAAAAAGGATTTCGACATATTTCACTTTATTATAATTATGAGAATCAATCCTACTACTTCTAGCCCTGCGGTTTCCACACTTGAAGAAAAAAAACTAGGGCGTATCGCTCAAATTATTGGCCCAGTACTGGATGTCGTTTTTCCCCCGGGCAAAATGCCTAATATTTATAACGCTTTGGTAGTTAAGGGTCGAGATACTGTCGGTCAGCAAATTAATGTGACTTGTGAGGTACAACAATTATTAGGAAATAATCGAGTTAGAGCTGTAGCTATGAGTGCTACAGATGGGCTGATGAGAGGAATGGAAGTGATTGACACGGGAGCTCCTCTAAGTGTTCCAGTCGGCGGAGCTACTCTCGGGCGAATCTTCAACGTTCTTGGAGAGCCTGTTGATAATTTAGGTCCTGTAGATACTCGCACAACATCTCCTATTCATAGATCTGCGCCTGCCTTTATACAGTTAGATACGAAATTATCAATCTTTGAAACAGGTATTAAGGTGGTAGATCTTTTAGCTCCTTATCGCCGTGGAGGAAAAATCGGACTATTTGGGGGAGCTGGAGTAGGTAAAACAGTACTCATCATGGAATTGATCAACAACATTGCCAAAGCTCATGGAGGCGTATCCGTATTTGGCGGAGTAGGAGAGCGTACTCGTGAAGGAAATGATCTTTACATGGAAATGAAAGAATCCGGAGTAATTAATGAAAAAAATCTTGCAGAATCAAAAGTAGCTTTAGTCTATGGTCAAATGAATGAACCGCCGGGAGCTCGTATGAGAGTTGGTTTGACTGCCCTAACTATGGCAGAATATTTCCGGGATGTTAATGAACAAGATGTGCTTCTATTCATCGACAATATCTTTCGTTTTGTCCAAGCAGGATCAGAAGTATCCGCATTATTAGGGAGAATGCCTTCTGCAGTGGGTTATCAACCTACCCTTAGTACAGAAATGGGTTCTTTGCAAGAAAGAATTACTTCTACCAAAGAGGGATCTATAACTTCGATCCAAGCAGTTTATGTACCTGCGGACGATTTGACCGACCCTGCTCCTGCCACTACATTTGCACATTTAGATGCTACTACCGTACTATCAAGAGGATTAGCTGCCAAGGGTATTTATCCAGCAGTAGATCCTTTAGATTCAACGTCAACTATGTTACAACCTCGGATCGTTGGCGAGGAACATTATGAAACTGCGCAAAGAGTTAAGCAAACTTCACAACGTTACAAAGAACTTCAGGACATTATAGCTATTCTTGGGTTGGACGAATTATCCGAGGAGGATCGTTTAACTGTAGCAAGAGCACGAAAAATTGAGCGTTTCTTATCACAACCCTTCTTCGTGGCAGAAGTATTTACTGGTTCTCCAGGAAAATATGTTGGTCTTGCAGAAACAATTAGGGGGTTTCAACTGATCCTTTCCGGAGAATTAGATGGTCTGCCCGAGCAGGCTTTTTATTTGGTGGGTAACATCGATGAAGCTACCGCGAAAGCTATGAACTTAGAAGTGGAGAGCAATTTGAAGAAATGACCTTAAATCTTTGTGTACTGACTCCTAATCGAATTATTTGGGATTCAGAAGTGAAAGAAATCATTTTATCTACAAATAGTGGCCAAATTGGTGTATTACCGAACCACGCCCCTATTGCCACGGCTGTAGATATAGGTCTTTTGAGAATACGCCTCAACGACCAATGGTTAACGGTGGCTCTGATGGGTGGTTTTGCTAGAATAGGGAATAATGAGATCACCATTTTAGGAAATGATGCGGAGATGAGTACTGACATTGATCCGCAAGAAGCTCAACAAACTCTTAAAATAGCTGAAGCTAACTTGAGTAGAGCTGAGGGTAAGAGACAGGTGATTGAAGCGAATCTAGCTCTCAGACGAGCTAGGACACGAGTAGAGGCTGTCAATGTTATTTCCTACTAGTCAATACATCAAAATAATCAAAAGAAGTTTTTTAGAAGTTCTTTTTTATACACCACATTTAGATTCTGCCAATTGAAGACAATCAAGTCTAATCTGATACAACGAAAAAAGGAGGATGGGTAGAAAAACTTATTAGATACCATTGCATTGACTCCGGTATCTAATAAGTTCTACCTACTATTGGATTTGAACCAATGACTCCTGCCGTATGAAAGCAATACTCTAACCACTGAGTTAAGTAGGTAATTTATCACCGCAAAAGAAGACCCATCACCTCGGGGATTATAGATAGAATATAATTTCTAAGCAATACCAATCTGTTAACAGTAAACGGATCAAAGAGTTATCATGTGAGATTAGGAAATATCCATCTTGACAAGAAATTATCTATATGTTAAGATATCTATGACAAGGGCTATAGCTCAGTTAGGTAGAGCACCTCGTTTACACGTGCGCCAATGCTTTTCAAGGGAGCTTATTATGCAATGAACATAGTTGATCTTATTGAAAAATCAATGTCTTACTCCATAGATTCGAGAGAACAATAGCATGACAAATATTTGGTTCGGTCCGATTTTGGTGCGAATTTAGGTGCCAAATCAAATAGAACCCGTCATTGATTTGATAGTTGATAAGGTAAATACCCAGCCCATTCAATGCTAGGCATAATGAGTATAAGGGCTTCAAAAAAACCTCCTTTCATCCTATGAACTTTAAGGTGTATGAAGTCTCATATTCGACTCTTGCAGCGGAACGATAGAGACTCCATTTAACTTAGGTTGATCTAAGCCGAAGGCAGACCTAAGTCAAGGTAACCCTTCTTTGAAACACTTTGGTATTGCTACTAGATCTGAATACAAATAATGAATCAGAGCACATGGAGCCAGCTCATTATCTTCCTGTAAAGAAAAAATATGGTGGACTAACTGATCTTTACATCAGTTGATGAAAGAGCCCAATGCAACAAACAAAATGCATGTTGGGTCTTTGAAACAGTTCGAATCATTTCGATAATAATCAGTTTGATCTGTTTTACCGAGAAGGTCTACGGTTCGAGTCCGTATAGCCCTAATACATTCTATTTGTCTATTTTTGTATAGACATTCTATTTTTGTTTAGTATAGTTTTCATTTCCTCATTAGTACTTGTTTATAGACTGGACAGACCAGACCATTGGTTGTTTCATAGAAATGAAATGAAAGCATTACCACATATTCATGTAAATACATAGGTACCTGAAAATAAAAACAATAATTCATTCCAATGGATCTAATCAGATCAGTATGTGTCAAATCTAGGACAAGAAAAAGAAAGAAAATATAATAGTTCGATGCATTAGATTGTGTTTACGTATTTGTATTTGTATAAAATCAATAGAAACAACGACGATCCTTTACCTGGATTTTAATGAAAAGAATACTTCGAATATGTTAGAAATCCCTAGACATTTTTTACCCCCCCCCCAAAATTATTGGTTTTGATAATAACTATGTTATGTTTGATATTATTTTTTGATAATATTTCATTATCTTATTTCATTTTATTATTTATACATTACATAAATTATATATTTACATATAATTTATATAAGAAATATATATTTCTAAATATAAAATACAAAGAAATAAATATAAGGAAATATCAAGAAAAAAACAAAAACATAGTATTACGTTTCAGAATTATGAAACATAGTTATAGTATTACTATTCATTAGAATACATTAGTAATAGAATATTCTATTAGGTTAGATTAGTATATTTTAGTATTTAATTAAATTATTTTTATTATTTAGAATTTTTTTATTTAATATTTTTTAATCTTATATCTATTTTTTTATAGAGAATAGAGAAAGCGAGACAAAGTGAGAGAGTTTTGTTTGTGTAAGAGCGCCTTATTTCTACACCATATCTAAATAGAATCAAAATCAAAAACGGAATCCCGATTCCGTTGGATGAATCTCTAAACAAGACATGCCACGCAGCAAACAAACTCTGAACTATACACTTTGATTTGATTAAAAAAAATTCTTGTTTCACCTAGGAAAACAAGTTCTGGATGAATTGACAATGCCAACTAGAATAATTAAGCATATTCCACATTAATAGGAGTACATTTATGTTTCTGCTTCACGAATATGATATTTTATGGGCATTTCTAATAATATCAAGCGTTATTCCTATCTTGGCATTTGTAATTTCAGGAGTTTTAGCCCCGGTTAGTAAAGGACCAGAGAAGCTCTCTAGTTATGAATCGGGCATAGAACCTATGGGAGACGCTTGGTTACAATTCCGAATCCGCTATTACATGTTTGCTCTAGTTTTTGTTGTTTTTGATGTTGAAACGGTCTTTCTTTATCCATGGGCAATGAGTTTCGATGTATTGGGTGTATCTGTATTTATCGAAGCTTTAATTTTCGTGCTTATCCCAATTGTGGGTTCAGTTTATGCATGGCGAAAGGGAGCGTTGGAATGGTCTTAACTGAGTATTCAGACAATAAAAAAAAAAAGGAAGGAAAAAATTACATTGAGACAGTTATGAATTTGATTGAGTTTCCGTTACTTGACCAAACAACCCCCAATTCAGTTATTTCAACTACATCGAATGATCTTTCGAATTGGTCAAGACTCTCCAGTTTATGGCCGCTTCTATATGGTACCAGCTGCTGTTTCATTGAATTTGCTTCATTAATAGGCTCGCGATTCGACTTTGATCGTTATGGGTTGGTACCAAGATCAAGTCCTAGGCAAGCGGACCTAATTTTAACAGCCGGCACAGTCACAATGAAAATGGCTCCCTCTTTAGTGAGATTATATGAGCAAATGCCTGAACCAAAATACGTCATTGCTATGGGAGCCTGTACTATTACAGGAGGGATGTTCAGTACTGATTC